GTAGAAAAGCAGTAGGCACGAGAACGAACAATGCAGTAGCAATAAATGCAAGAATATTTACTTCCATAATCTAATCGTTTTTTTATTTGAATTTTATTTCACAATAACTCGGGATTTAATCCCATAGAGATGATAAACCTTTTGCCTGTAAATTCAATGGATGAATTCCCTCTTGATGGTATTGAATCGAATCAATCATCAATATTATAAATAACAATATCTGAGCTATCAAATCAACTCATCGTCGAGAATTGAATAGTATACCATAGGAAGATCTTTTATCCACACCGAATCAAATCAAAAATGGGATTCCTGATCCAATCAAGAATTTTTTATTCACTGTTCCGTTCTTTCTTTTCGATAACCTACCCTACGCCTTTCTTGTATCATTATCCGATGAAGTATCATCGGACGACCCTTCCACTCCCATTAGCCCCAAACCAAAATAAACAATAGAGGTGAAATGGAAATGGAAAAAGAAAGAGGTTAAGTTCTAAACTCTTTTTTTTTTAATGATCTAATTTTCTTTGAAGACAAAGGCGTGTGGTAAAGATGAATCCGAGTAGAAAGTTCTATTAATTAATAGTAGTGTTTTCGATGTCGATGGGACTCCGAAAATACAATAAATCAAAAAAAGGGAGGAAATCTTATTCATTCCTTCTCTAAGAAAGGTGCTGTTGTGGGACGATCTTTATCTTTCTTTTATGCTCTTTCCTCAGATTATTATATTAGGACTAGGACACATATATCAAAAGTTCAGTGTGCAATTTTAATAAAATAGATTGTTCAAATTCAAATTAGTAAATTTACTAATTGAGGTTACCCAAAATCAGAACCAAAACCTGAGATAATGGCATTTGGAAACGTAGCTCATGGGGGGCATTAGATTCCCTTTATTTTGGGTCATATAAGAAAGAAATTCCATTTGTGTATGTGCTACCAAGAACCCTGTGGTACTCTCTTCTCTGTCCATATTCCATTATGAACAATAGAAAAAGAAGACCCAATATATCTTGGAATCCTGAATATAATGCTACCAACGATTGTACTAATTCAAATATATCTTTATACCATAAATCGGTACTCGTTGCAGTACCGAAAATTTGCATCTATTTGTTTGATGATGAGAAATACGAAAGAAAATAAAAAAAAGAAACCCTTTTTCTTGGGAATGAAATTCTGCCCTGCCCCTTGGCCTATCTTTCACAGAAAAGAGAGAGTTTAATTGATGGATTTATTGGATTCGTCGGGACTGACGGGGCTCGAACCCGTAGCTTCCGCCTTGACAGGGCGGTGCTCTAACCAATTGAACTACAATCCCAGGGAAATTAAGGGATATAGCAGAAAATTTGACTCCTACGTATCAGGTATTTCGGAAGGATAAGAGGTTATACCTTCTCCTGGTAGATTGACGAATTGTTGGGCCGAGCTGGATTTGAACCAGCGTAGACATATTGCCAACGAATTTACAGTCCGTCCCCATTAACCGCTCGGGCATCGACCCAGGAAGAATCCTTTTTAGACTTATTGGGAATCCATGATCAACTTCCTTTTGTAGTACCCTACCCCCAGGGGAAGTCGAATCCCCGCCGCCTCCTTGAAAGAGAGATGTCCTGGACCGCTAGACGATGGGGGCGTGAGAGACATACTAATTGATTAGCCGCCATCATACTAGACTATGATCATAACATAATATCAACCTTTCAAATTGTCAATATAAATAGAATGGAATAGCATGATTCGATCCAAGCTCTATTTTCATTATTTCATAAAATTTTTTTGATTCGTTATTTATGAATTATTCATTATAATTGCCATGCATTATATTAAATATCATATTTTTAAATACAAATAGATATATATAGATTATATAGAACTAAATCTATAATTATATCTATAATTATCTTAATTTAATTTATATTAAATAATAATAAAATAGAAAATTTCTAGTACGAAAAATACGATTCCGCCCGGAATGGGAATGGAATAATTTGTCGAAAAAGAGGGGGTTTAATTCCATTTCTTACACTTTCATTCATTGGTTCATTTATTGTATTGTTAAGATATGCCTAGCTCACACTAAGCTAGGAGATTAATAAACGATAAATATGAGAAGAGAGGTCAAGATAAGTTATTGAAAATTGTTTTTCTCGAATTATATAATTCTAATCGAATTAGTAAAATTCTAATTTAGTTCAGAGGACAAGTCGAATTTATGATTCTAGAAAAGAGCTTGAATCTAGATCAAATTGGTAGGTGTACATGTATCAATGAAGCGAATTTCGTTCTCATGGAAATAAAATTGAAATAAAGTCAATAAACGAAAAACAATTAAGGTGGGCCTTGAAACAAGTCATTGCATTTTTCTATACTTGCTAGGGAAATCTATTCTCTTATTCAAGAATAAGCCACTAACTAGCCACTATGAATCTACTGCATGTACTTAGTGTATATAATATATGTACAGAAATCTATTTTATCGACATAGCGGCTCCATTAA